TATGAAATGCCTGATAAAAGGATTATTTTGATAGAATAAATTATGTATAAATTTTACTTTCATAATTACAAATTTAAGAATTAAACTTAATCCTAGGAAATCAAAATTCCGTATGCTTCATACACCTATTTATAAAAAGATAAGCTAATCTTAAAGCTTATAGGTTCATACCCTGCATATAGAAGTAAAAATCTTCTTCTTTTTAATAACCAGAAATTCTAGCAAAATTCTATTTTATTCAACAATAATAATAGGAATTATAATAACAATTAGATCAAGAAATTGAATCATAATATGATGTGGGTTAGAAATTTCATTAATTTCAATCATTCCATTAATAATTTCAAAAATAATAATATCATCTGAATCAACCATAAAATACTTCATTGTTCAAAGAATTAGATCAGCAATATTAATGATAGCTATGTTAATTATAATTATAAAAGGAGACTATAATTATAATTTCATACTATCGACATCTTTGCTGATCAAGACAGGAGTAGCCCCATTTCATAATTGAGTTTTAACTGTTATTGAGGGATTAGATTTATGATTAATATTAATTGTACTTTCTATTAATAAAATTAGACCACTAACTTTAATTAGTTATACAACAACAAGATTAATTATAATTATTTGAATTACATTAATAACGGGAAGAATAATAGGCTTAAATCAAAATTCAATAAAAAAAATTATTGGGTATTCATCAATTTTCAATATGGGATTAATTATTATAGTAATTAAATCTAACTTAATATGAATATATTATTTGTTAATTTACTCAGCAATACTAACATTAATCACCAAACAACTAAACGACATAAAAACATTATTTATTAACCAATCAGTATTTTTACAATCAAAAAAAAATAAATTTATAATTTGAATTAATCTACTATCAATAGGAGGAATACCTCCATTATTAGGGTTTTCAATTAAATACATAACAATTAATCAAATAATTAACTACGAAATAATTAGACTAATTGTATTCATAGTAATATCATCATTACTAGTAATATTTTTCTACCTACGAATTACATTTTTAAGAATTATAACTAACTCATTAATCATTAAAACAATAATTTTCAAATTAAATATAACTCCTTTATGAATATCAACATTAACTACAATTTCTTTACCACTAGTATTATTAATGAAGCCTTTAATGTAAATTAAGGCCTTAAGTTAATACAAACTCCTAACCTTCAAAGTTGAAAATACTTCAAATGGGTAGGTCTTAGAGAATTAACCAACTTTAAACTTGCAATTTAATATTTTTCTTAAAATATAAAACCTTATGTTAACAGAATTTAAATTCATAAGTAAATTTACAGTTTACTACCTATATATTCGGACATATTAACATATGAATAAATGATTATTCTCAACCAATCATAAAGATATTGGAACAATATATTTCATATTTGGAATTTGAGCTGGAATAATCGGAATAATACTAAGAATAGTAATTCGTGTAGAATTAGCACAACCTGGACCATTTATAAATAATGATCAAATATATAATGTTATTGTTACATCTCATGCATTTATTATAATTTTTTTCATAGTTATACCAATTATAATTGGAGGATTTGGTAACTGACTTTTACCATTAATAATTGGTGCACCAGACATGGCATTCCCTCGAATAAATAACATAAGATTTTGATTACTACCACCATCATTAATATTCTTATTAATAAGATCAACTGTTGAAATAGGAGCAGGAACAGGATGAACTGTTTACCCACCACTATCAAGAAATCTAGCACACTCAGGATCAAGAGTGGATCTAACAATTTTCTCACTTCACTTAGCAGGTATTTCATCAATTTTAGGAGCAGTAAATTTTATTACAACAGTATTAAATATACGACCTAAAATAATAACATTAGATCGAACTCCTTTATTTGTATGATCAGTATTTATTACTGCAATCCTACTACTTCTTTCATTACCAGTATTAGCTGGAGCAATTACTATACTACTAACTGATCGTAATTTAAATACTTCATTTTTTGACCCATCAGGTGGTGGTGATCCAATTTTATATCAACACTTATTTTGATTTTTTGGACATCCAGAAGTATATATTTTAATTTTACCAGGATTTGGATTAATTTCACAAATTGTTACACAAGAAAGAGGTAAAAATCAATCATTTGGATATATTGGAATAGTATATGCTATAATATCAATTGGATTGCTTGGATTTGTAGTATGAGCTCACCATATATTTACTGTAGGTATAGATGTAGACACTCGAGCTTATTTTACATCAGCAACAATAATTATTGCAGTACCAACAGGTATTAAAGTATTCAGATGACTTGCCACAATAAACGGAATTAATTTTAAAAAAAGAATTTCATTAATTTGATCTTATGGATTTGTTTTCCTATTCACTATAGGTGGATTAACAGGTATTATTTTATCTAATTCATCTATTGATGTAATCTTACATGATACATATTATGTTGTAGCACACTTTCACTACGTTCTATCAATAGGTGCAGTTTTCGCAATTATAGCAGGATTTATCCAATGATACCCATTATTTACAGGGATAACAATAAGAACTAAATGATTAAAAACTCAATTTACTATAATATTTCTAGGGGTAAATTTAACCTTTTTCCCACAACACTTCCTAGGATTAAGAGGATTCCCTCGACGATACTCAGATTATCCTGATACTTACACAAGATGAAATATTATATCATCAACTGGAAGAATTATATCTTTAATTAGAGTATTTATAATAATGTTTATCATATGAGAAAGAATAATAAGAAAACGAACAGTTTTATTTCCAATAAATAACAATTCATCAATTGAATGAATACAAAATACACCACCAGAAGAACATTCATATAATGAAATAGTATTAGTAACAAATATATTCTAATATGGCAGATAAATGCATCAAGCTTAAGATTTGTTTATAAATAATATTATTTTATTAGAAATTGCAACATGATTAAATTTAAACTTCCAAAATGCAAACTCACCAATTATAGAACAATTAATTTTTTTTCATGATCACACAATAATAATTATTTTATCAATTACAATTTTAGTAAGTTATATAATAACACTAATTATAATTAAAAACTTTAATAACCGATTAATACTAGAAAATCAAATAGTTGAACTTATTTGAACAATACTTCCAGCAATTATATTAATTTTTATCGCAATACCATCTCTAAAAATTTTGTACATACTAGAAGAAACTTCTAAACCAAGAATTACAATTAAAACAATTGGACATCAATGATATTGATCATATGAATATTCAGATTTCAAAAAAATTGAATTTGACTCATACATAAAACCTTCAAACGAAATTAATATGAATGAATTTCGACTTCTAGAAACAGATAACAAGGTAATCTTGCCATTTAATAGACAAACTCGAGTATTAATAACATCAGCTGATGTAATTCACTCATGAACTATTCCAGTATTAGGAATTAGGGTAGATGCTTCACCAGGACGAATTAATCAAGGTAATATAATTACAACACGACCAGGGTTATTTTATGGACAATGTTCTGAAATTTGTGGAGCAAATCACAGTTTTATACCAATTATATTAGAAAGAGTAAACATAAAATCATTTATTAACTGAATTAAAAAATATTCATTAAGCCTCTTAAATGCAAGAATTGGTCTCTTAAACTAAAAAATAGTAAATTAGCGAATACTCTTAATGAAAGATTTAGTTTAAAAAACATTAAGTTGTCAACTTAAAATTACTTAATTTAAGTAATCTTTTTGCCACAAATATCACCAATATGATGAACATTTTTAATAATAATATTTATCATTTCCATATTAATATCTATATGTATAGTATACTTTAATTACAACAAATACTTAGAAATAAAAACAGAAAGAAAAAAAATAAATCTTAATTGAACATGATAAATAATTTATTTTCAGTATTCGATCCATGCACAGGAATATTATCATTAAATTGAATAAGATCATTTATGTTTTTAGTAATAATACCAAGAAGATATTGATTCTTAAGAAATAAAAAAAAAATATTAAACAAATTATTAATAAATAATCTTAATAAAGAAATAAATATATTAATAAAATATAAGGGAGCAAATTTAATTTCAATTTCATTATTTATACTAATTTTATGAAATAATTTAATAGGATTAATACCTCATGTATTTACATCACCCGCTCACCTTGTATTTTCATTATCACTAGCATTACCATTATGAATATCATTAATAATTTACGGATGAATTAATAAAACAAACTCAATATTCTGCCATTTAGTACCTACAGGTACACCTGGTATTCTAATACCATTTATAGTATTAATTGAAACAATTAGAAATATTATTCGACCAGGATCACTAGCTGTACGATTAACAGCAAATATAATTGCAGGACACCTTCTAATATCACTATTAGGAAATAACAATTCAATAATTATAATATCATATCTTATATTAGTATTTATTATATTAATAATATTTGAATTAGCAGTAGCTATAATTCAATCATATGTATTTATAACATTAATAACACTTTATTCTAGAGAAATTTAATTATGAATAATCACCCATTCCACTTAGTGGATAAAAGACCTTGACCATTAACAGGGTCAATTGGACTAATAACAACTTTACTAGGATTAACATTATGATTTAGAAGATCAACAATAAACTCAATAATAATAGGAACATTTATTATTATTATAACAATAATTCAATGATGACGAGATGTAACACGAGAAGCAAGATTCCAGGGTCTCCATACAAATAAAGTTATTATTTCTATAAAAATAGGAATAATTTTATTTATTACATCAGAAGTATTCTTCTTCCTAAGATTTTTCTGATCATTTTTTCACAGAAGACTGGCACCAGCAATAGAAATCGGTATAAAATGACCTCCTATAGGAATTATAACTTTTAATCCAATTAATATTCCAATATTAAACACTATAATTCTACTTAGATCAGGAGTAACAATTACATGAGCTCATAACTCCCTAATTAATAAAAAATATAATAGAATAAATCAAGCAATAATTATTACAGTTATATTAGGGGTATATTTTTCTATACTTCAATTATATGAATATATTGAATCAACATTTTGTATTGCAGACTCAGTTTATGGGTCAACATTCTTTATAGCAACAGGATTTCATGGACTTCATGTAATTATTGGAACAATTTTTATTGCAGTATCAATAAAACGAATAATAAATCTTCATTTTTCAGTTAATCATCATGTAGGTTTTGAAGCATCAGCTTGATACTGACATTTCGTAGACGTAGTATGATTATTCCTATATATAAACATTTACTGATGAGGAAGATATTTATTTAATATAAAAAGTATATTAAGCTTCCAACTTAAAAGTTTCTAATGAAAATAAATAATATATTTATCAACAAAACATATAATAATTATTATATTAATTATATTAGTTATAACATTAATTATAATGTTATTCAGAAAAAAAACTATTTCTGAATGACAAAAATCAACACCATTTGAATGTGGGTTTAACCCAATATCATTTAAGCGACTTCCATTTTCAACACATTTCTTCTTAATTGCAGTAATTTTTTTAATTTTTGATATTGAAATTATTATTGTACTTCCAATAACAATTACATTAAAGACATCAATAATAAAAATATGATTATATACCTCTACAATATTTATTATAATTTTAATTATTGGATTATATCATGAATGATTAAACGGTATACTAAAATGAACAAAATAAGGATTATATTTAATTATAATATTTGATTTGCAATCAAAAGGTGTTTAAAAACTAATCTTAACAAAGAAGTAATAATACATTTAGTTTCGACCTAAAATTAGAAATAAATATTTCCATGTTTTAACTGAAACCAAAAAGAGGTATTTTATTGTTAATAAAATTATTGAATTAAACTCCAGTTAAAAGAGATATTGAAAAAAAATAGCTGCTAACTAATTTTTAAAGCGGTTTAAATCCGTTTATCTCTTAATTCATATAGTTTATAAAACATTTTATTTTCATTAAAAAAAAAGATTTCAGTCTTATGAATTTACTCTAAGAAAAATATTCACCTTTGTTTCTTCAAAACAAAACCCTAACAAATTTGGGCTATTAAAGTATATAAATATAATAAATCAAATCATAAAAGATAATAAAAAAATCTTCATGTTTATTAATATATACTCTTGTAAAAAATTAGAAAATTTTATTAAAAAATAAGAAATACCAAAAGCTCCATAAAATTCACCTCAATTATTAGTAAAAACAAAAGAATTAGAAAATAAATAAAAATTTTTATATAAAAAATATGTATAACTATATATATATCATATATTAGAAAATAAATAATAATAAATTAATAAAAATTTAGACTTTAAAAAAAACAACTCAGAACCTAATAAAAATCCTAAAAAAACAAAAATGACAGAAGAAACCCTTAAATAAAAAGGAATAATAATATAAAATAAATCAAGATTAATAAATCATATTATTAAACAACCAAAACAAACAGAAAAAAAAGTCAGAAAAAAAATTCTATAATTTATAAAAGTTAAAGACTCAAAAACCAAACAAAAACTAGACTGATTATTATTATGTAATACAGAATAATAAAATAAACGAATACTATAACAAGCAGTTAATCCTAAACAAATATAAAAAATAATAAAAACAATAAAATTAATAAAATTTATTAATATTAATTCAACAATTAGATCCTTAGAATAAAATCCAGAAAGAAAAGGAAAGCCACACAAAGTTAATGAAGAAATATTAAAACAAGAAGTAGTAAAAGGAAGAAAACTTCTAATTGAACCCATAGTACGAATATCTTGATTATTATTTATATAATAAATCATAATACCAGCACAAAGAAATAATAAAGATTTAAAAACAGCATGACTTAACAAATGATAAAAAGAAAGATTTGCTAAACCTAAAAATAAAGAACATATTATTAAACCTAACTGACTTAATGTAGAAAGAGCAATAATTTTCTTTAAATCAAACTCATAATTAGCACAGAATGAAGACATAAATATAGTTATAAGAGATAAAAAAAATATATAAATATTATTAAAATTAAATTGATTAAAAAAACGAATTAATAAATAAACACCAGCAGTTACCAAAGTAGAAGAATGAACTAAAGAAGAAACAGGAGTAGGGGCTGCCATTGCAGCAGGAAGTCAGGAAGAAAAAGGAATTTGGGCTCTCCTTGTAAAACAAGAAATAATTATTATATAATAAATATTATCAGAATAAAAATCTAAATAAAACATAAAATGTCATCTACCATAAGATATTAGTCAACAAATAGAAATCAACAACCCAATATCCCCAATACGATTTGTTAAACAAGTAATTATACCAGATAGATAACTCCTTAAAGAATTATAATAAATAACTAAACAATAAGATACTATTCCAAGACCATCTCAACCTAATAAAATACTTAATAAATTGGGTCTAATAACTATTAAAATCATTCTAATAATAAACAAAATAACCAAAAACAAAAATCGATTTCTAGAATAATTACAAACTCCTATATAATCAGAACTATATAATACCACCATAGAAGAAATAAATAAAACAACTGAAATAAATATTAAAGAAACCCAATCTAAAAGAAGGACATAATAAATCCCAAATGAATTAAGGCTAAAAATTTCTCACTCTAAAAATAAATAATAATCTTTAAATAAAAATAATAAAGAAAAAAAAAAAAAAAAAAAAAAAAAAAAAAGTATAGAATAAAATCAATACAAGTAATAATTAAATTTTAACAAACTAAAGCCTAAATTAGGATCTAGGAATCCACAACTCCTAATTTTTATAAACTACTTTAATTAATAAAAAAAATTAAATCCCAAAATAATTAAAAATAAAGGAATTAAGTGCAATACTACTAATAAAAATTCACGAACACTACCTAATGAGTAAGAATAAAAATTATAGGGAACACCATGCTGAGTATATCTATACAAATAATAACTAAAACATGCTGAAAAAAATGAAATTAAAACAAAATAAATAAAAGAATTACCCCAATAAAATAGCATTCTATTTAAAATAAAAATTTCTCTAAAAAAATTTAATCTAGGGGGACAACTTATATTAAAACAACAAAAAACAAATCAAAATATAGAAAATCCAGGTATTAAATTAATTAAACCCTTTCTTAAAAAGAATCTACGACTAAATAATCGTTCATAAGAAAAATTTGCTAAACAAAATAAACAAGAAGAACATAACCCATGAGAAATTATTATTAAATATGAACCTAAAATTCCTCAATTAGAAAATGAAAGAAAACCAATTAAACATAAACTCATATGTGCTACAGAAGAAAAAGCAATTAAGCATTTTACATCACCCTGAATTAAACAAATAATTCTTACTAAAATACAACCAATAATAGAAAGAGAATACCAAACATATCTATAATAAACAAATATATATTCATGTAAAACCATAAAACGAATAAGACCATAACCACCAATTTTTAATAAAACACCAGCTAAAATCATTGAACCAGAAACAGGAGCTTGAACATGGGCCCTTGGTAACCAAAAATGAACTATAAATATAGGTAACTTAACTAAAAATGCAAAAATTATAAATATATGAATTATAAATCTAAAAGGAATTAAAATTTCAATATCAAAATATAAAGTTATTTTATTAACTATAAAATAAATAATAATTAATAAAAAAGGTAAAGAAGCAAATAAAGTGTAAAAAAATAAATAAAGACCAGAAATTAAACGCTCGGGCTGATAACCTCAAATAAAAATTAAAATTAATAAAGGAACTAATCTAAACTCAAAAAATAAATATATAATTAATATATTTAAAGTACTAAAAACTAAAAACAATCTAATACATAAAAATAAATTCATTAGCATAAATAAACCAATTAAAGAGGTATTCCTAATTAAATTTCTAGCCATAACTATTAAAGAAATAATTAGTATGGTTAAAATAACTAATCCATAAGAATAATAATCAATACCAAATCCATAAGAAATTAAACTAAAAAAAGAAAACCCAGAATTTATTAAAAAAATTAACATTAAAAAAAGAATAATAAACTGAAACAAATTTCAACTATAAATAAAAAAGAAAGTAGGGATCAAAAAAACCATAGAAAATAAAAATTTTATCATAAAAACATTCTTATTAAATAATCATTTCCGTGACAACGAATTATATAAACAATTACTGATAATCCTATTACTCCCTCACAAACATAAAAAGTTATTATTACTAAATAAAAATAAAATCTATAATTAAATTTTATACAAAAAACTAAAATTACTAAAAGTAAAGATAAAACAATTAATTCTAAACTAATTAAACATAATAAAATATGTTTACGAATAAGAATTAAACACAAAACACCTATAAAAAACAAGTAATTATAAAAAAAATTCATTAGTTTTAGTAATTTAAAAAAAATAATGACTTTGTAAGTCATAATTAAGTTTATAAACTTCTTAAACATCAGCAAAATGTAATTAATACACATCTTAAACTCCCAAAGCTTAAATTTTTATAAACTATTAGCTGGATATTAAACTAATTTTAATAAAATTTATAATAATTATTTCAACAATAACTTTAACACTAAGAAATCCAATAGCTTTAGGATTTATACTAATAACACAAACCATATTAATAATTTTTATTATAAATAAAATAATATCATCTTCATGATTCGCAATAATTACATTCATAATGATAATCGGAGGATTATTAATTATATTTATATATATAAGCAGAATTGCATCAAATGAAAAATTTAAAATAAAAATTAATTTAATAATCATTTTAATAATTATAATTATTATAACAGATGAAATAATAATAGAAAACCAAATTTATGAACCAATAAATATTGGATTTATAGAATTTAACTTCTCATTAACCAAATTTTATAATAAAAAATCAATAGTAATAACAATTATACTAGTGATATACCTTCTATTAACAATAATCTCAGTTACTAAATTAGTAAAACACCATAAGGGACCGTTACGAGCTATAAATTAAGTAAATGAATAAACCAACACGAAAAACAAATCAAATAGTTAAAATTATTAACTACTCAGTTTTTGATTTACCTGCACCAATTAATTTATCAGCATGATGAAACTTTGGAGTATTATTAGGAATATGTTTAATAATTCAAATTTTATCAGGAATTATACTATCAATACATTACACTGCAGATGTAACAATAGCATTTAATACAGTAAGTCACATTACACGAAATGTAAATTATGGATGATTAATACGAACTTTACATTCAAATGGTGCATCATTATTTTTTATTTGTTTATACATTCATACAGGTCGAGGAATTTATTACGGATCATATAAATTTGTTAAAACTTGAATTGTAGGAGTAGTGCTAATATTATTAACAATAGCAACAGCATTCCTAGGATACGTATTACCATGAGGACAAATATCATTTTGGGGTGCAACAGTAATTACTAATTTACTATCTGCAATCCCATATATGGGAACAACTTTAGTAAATTGATTATGGGGTGGATTCGCAGTTGATAACGCAACTCTATCTCGATTCTTAAGATTACATTTCCTATTACCATTTATTATTGCTATAGTAACTATAATTCACATTTTCTTTTTACACTCAACAGGATCTAATAATCCTACTGGAATAAACTCAAATGTAGATAAAATTCCATTCCACCCATACTTCTCAATTAAGGACTTAATAGGAATTATAATAATCTTATCCGCAATTTTAATTTTAAATTTAACAAGACCATATAAATTATCAGACCCTGATAATTTTATTATAGCAAACCCAATAGTAACCCCTATTCACATTCAACCCGAATGATACTTTTTATTTGCATACGCAATTCTACGATCAATCCCTAATAAATTAGGAGGAGTATTAGCTCTATTCTGCTCAATTTTAATTCTTATAATTTTACCTGCATCAATAAAAATAAAATTTAAGGGAATTACATTTTACCCAATAAGACAATATTTATACTGAATATTCATCACAGTAGTAGTATTATTAACTTGAATTGGGGCACGACCCGTAGAATTACCTTATACTAATACAGGGGTAATCCTAACATTAATATACTTTTCATATTTCATCTTAGACCCAATAATAACAAAAAGATGAGATAAAATAATTAACTAGTTATTTAGCTTATAATTAAAGCTATTACTTTGAAAGTAAATGAAAGATTAAATTTAATAACTTTACAAAAAAAAATGATAAAAAAATATTAACCTTAATAAAACAAAATAAAAAATATAATTTAAGGATAAAGGAAGATAACATTTTCAAGCTAAATATATAAGTTTATCATAACGATAACGAGGAAGAGAACAACGAACTCAAACAAACAAATAACACAAAATAATAATCCTTAAAAAGAAAAAAAAAGAATAATAGTCACCCCCCATAAAAATTAAACAACTAATTAATCTTATAAAAATAATTCTAGCATATTCAGAAATAAATAAAAGAGCAAAACCTCCAGATCCGTATTCAATATTAAACCCAGAAACTAATTCTCTTTCACCTTCAGAAAAATCAAATGGGGAACGATTAGTTTCAGCTAATGAACAAGAAAATCAACATAAAAAAATAGGAAAAGAAAGAAAAATAAATCAACTTATACTTTGAACTAAATCAAAATTAACTAAATTATATCTATCAGACAATAAGAAAAAACCCAATAAAATCAAGGAAAGAGAAACTTCATAAGAAATAGCTTGAGACAAACTACGAATACATCCTAAGGTAGAATAAATTCTATTAGAAGACCAACCACAAATAATTAAACTATAAACACCTAATCTTGATACACATAAAAAAAATAAAAAACCAAAACTAAAATCAATACAATTAATGTAATAAGGAAATAATAATCAAATAAATAAAGACTGAATTAAACCTAGTAGAGGACAAATATAATAAATTAAAAAATTTGAATTCCTAGGATAAAATTGTTCCTTAATAAACAGCTTTATCCCATCTCTAAAAGGCTGTAATAATCCTAAATACCCAACTTTATTAGGACCCTTACGAATATGAATATAACCTATAATCCTACGTTCAAGTAAGGTAAAAAATCCTACAGAAACTATTAATAATGCCAATAAGATTAAACAAGTTAAATAATAAATTAATGAATGTGAATACCTAACACTTAATTAAATCCTAAATTTAATACATAAATCTGCCAATTCATTATATTAAAAACAACCTAATTGGTCCTTTCGTACTAAAATAGATAATAAACTTTAAGATAGAAACCAACCTGGCTTACACCGGTTTGAACTCAAATCATGTAAGATTTTAAAAGTCGAACAGACTTATAACTAAAAATGTTACTCCCTAGAATTATCTTAATTCAACATCGAGGTCGCAAACTTTTATATAGATATGAACTCCCCATAAAAATTACGCTGTTATCCCTAAGGTAACTTAATCTTTTAATAAAAATATTAAGTCAAATAAACATATATAAATGAAATTAGTAAATAAAGTTTAATTTATTAATCACCCCAACAAATTTTAATAAAAAAAATTTAAAATTAAATTAATTAAAATTTTAATAATTAAATAAAGTTCTATAGGGTCTTTTCGTCCCAAAAAAAAAATTAAGCTTTTTTACTTAAAAATAAAATTAAAAAAATAAAAATAATAAAACTAATTTCTCATTTAATCTTTCATTCCAGTCCTCAATTAAAAGACTAATTATTATGCTACCTTCGTACAGTTAAAATACTGCAGCCATTTAATCAATTCATAGGGCAGATCGTACTTTTAATAATAACTAAAAAAAATGTTTTTGATAAACAGTTGAAAATTAAATATGTTGAATTCATTAAGCTTTAAAATAAAATTTTACTAATAAAATCAAAATTAAAAACAAAAAAAAAATAATTGAATAAATCTGATAAAAATATAAATTAAAATAAATGATATTAAAAATAATTAAATATATTAATAACTAAATATAAAATTTAAAAAATAATAAAAATAAATTAAAAAAAATTATATAAATTAATAAAGATTATCCCTTATTAAATAATAATTAATCAAAAATAAAAAATTAGATTTAATCTCAGAAAACCAGATATAATAAAAATCGAATAGAATATATCTACAATAAAAAAATTAATTTACTTTATAAAACAAATAAAATAAAAATATTATTAAACAATTTAATTCGGGAAAATTAAATAATTTAAATTATTAATAAACCCTGATACAAAAGGTACTAAAAAATTATTTTAATTTAATAAAAAAAAACCATAAAAGAAATTTGATAAAAAAAATTCTATAAAATACTAAATTTAATAATAAAAAAATTATAAAGTATTTTTCTTCAGAAAAAGAATAATTCTTTCTTATTAATGTAAAAAATAAGCTTTAAATATAAGCTAAATTCTGACTTTCTAACTTTACTTTCCAGTCAAGTTACTTTGTTACGACTTATCCCAACTAAAATGGGAGTGACGGGCAATATGTACATAATTTAGTATAAAGTTCAAATAAAATAATTATATAAATTTACTATTAAATTCTATATAAAATCTTGAACTATCAAAATTATCAAAATTATATAAAAATAAAGTAATTCAAATTCACTTAATAAAAACTGCACCTTGACCTAACATAAATTTTTTAAAAAAGAAAGAAAATATATTTTTAAAACATTCCTTTAATATAGAGATATACAAATAATAGATTAAGTAAAATATATCGTGGTTCATCGATTAAAAACCAAATTCCTCTAAAAAAATAAATTACCGCCAAATTCTTTGAGTTTAAAAAAACTTAATTAATAATATTCAAGTTAAAATTTAAATTAAAAATAATAGGGTATCTAATCCTAGTTTATAATTTTAAAACTTATTAGAAACTAATAAGATAAACAAAATTAAAAAAATTCCACCCAAAATTAATTTTATTTAATTAAATATAAAAAATAACTAAAACTTAAAATCATTAATTTTAATAAATTGTATAACCGCGAATGCTGGCACAACTTTAATCTATTAATAAAATATATTTCTTAATAAAAATAAAATATAACAAAATACTTATTACTGAGAAATAATATTTTAAACATTATTCATATAATTAATATAATAAATTAAAAAAAGCAAGAATAAAACTTATCTTATGATTAATATTAATATAAAATATAGTTAATAATTAAATGTTTCCTACCAATCTATTAATTTTTTAATATAAGGAGACTATTATATGGTAAAAAATTAATAATATAAATAATAAATTAAATTATTATTATAATTTAAAATAATTAAAGTTACAGTTAAATCTTTCTTTTTTTTTTTTTTTTTCTAAAAAAAAGAAAGATTTATTAATAGTAATAAATAATATAATAAATTAAAAAAAGCAAGAATAAAACTTATCTTATGATTAATAATAAAATAAAACATAGTTAACAATTAAATGTTTCCCACCAGTCTATAATTATTTTTTATTAACATATTGATATAATAAAACAATTAACGGTTTATTTTTGTACAGGAAAGTATAAATTAAAAAAACATTCCTTAAATTTATGATTTTTTATGTTGAGGTATAATAAGTAAAGTGGGTTATGGTTTACCCAACGCGCTCTGCACATTCCCACGTACCTTCACTGTCACAGGCTCAGTTGCTCATCATATTTGGTATCATCAACAGCGTGTGAGGTGCAGTGCTCGACAGTCTATAGCAGGGGTTCTCAACCTTTTCAGTGCTGCGACCCCCTTTTGAGGTTGAGAATTTTGGCGACCCCCTTCTAGTAACATCGTAATATCGGCGCGGCGGGCACCATCAGTTTAAGCAGCGCTGTTGAGTCATTTATAGCTCCACTTGTTCCTTTTTGTTAATCATAGTTGTGTTTTAAAGTTGTATTGCATTGGTTACAATTAGGGATGTTTCGGTTCCAGTTTTTTGCCGGTTATCGGTTCTTCAGCTTTTTCGGTTATCGGTTCCATCGGTTCCGCGACGGAAATTAGTAGATAGGGACGGAATCGGTAACAAGTGTAGAAAAAAGAGTAAATCGTTGTTTTTGTGGGAACACTCCCGCGGCTGCCGCGAACGTAAAAAAGACAGCGGCACGAGTGCGAGCGATCGCGACGATACTTCCGCGGCTGCCGCGAACGTAAAAACGACAGCGACAAGAGTGCGAGCGATCATAACGACACTCCCGCGGCTGCCGCGAACATAAAAACGACAGCGAAAAGGGGGGGGGCCATCACAACAACTTTTCCGGGGCGGCGGAACAGTAAGAGAGACAGCCCACCGGTCACATTGGGAGTAGTAGTAATGGAGAAGTTGGCTACGACATTGAGCATCCCGTACAGAAGTGGAGACATCTCCATAGCACACCGGCTTAGACTGTACTCTAACCGTCACTCCCACCCACCCATCATTGTGCAGTACGTGTCGAGGGCCGTGAGGGAGCAGTGGCTGGCTGCGGCAAGAAAGAAGAAGAAGCTGAGGGCCTCGGACATCGACCCATCCCTGTCAGCAAGCGCGGTGTACGTCAACGAACACCTGACACCTGTCAACAAGGCGCTGCTGGGCCGAGCCCGAGGACTCCAGAGGGAGCGCAAGCTGCACTTCGCCGGCTACTTCAACGGCAAAGTGCTGATCAAGGCTTCTGAGGGTGCCAACTCCGTCCGAATCTCCTCGTTACGGGACCTCGATCAGTACGCCAAGAAAGTATAAGTGACACTTTGACAAGATTCAAGTACAGTATGTTAATTTATTTCTATTTAATTTAGTTTAACTTGTAATATATTATTAATACTTGTATTATTTTGGTTTTGGTAACTTACATGAAGTGTTGTATATTTTTGTCTAATTTTAGCATTAGTTTCTTTTTGTTTCACTTATTTTTGCTCTCAATAATTGTACTTTAATTAATTTCGAATGGGCATGACAGTTTTGGCGACTTATTTGTGTATGTAATTTAATGCTAGACTCTAGTAACTAAGTCTAAGATAGGTTTTTATTTTTATTTTTTGGTCACATTACTGGACACAGTGACCAGTACTTTTTCCTTTTGTTTATGTGATTGTAAAATGTTTCTTTTGGAAAATAAATCATTATTATCATTATTATTATATTTATTATTATAAGTTTATATATATATATATTATTAATAATAAAATATTTAATATAAATAAAAATTTAATTTATTAGATTAACTTTTACTGTAACTTATAATTTATTAAATGAATATA